AAAGATATGAAATATTTGAATCAGATTGGATTTCATTACAATTTTGTAGTATACCAATGAATGGAACTATTACTATTTCATCTAAGATTTCATCTAAGTTGAATAACCAAGGACTTTCTTTTACTACGGATTTTGATAACTCGAGAAGTTTTAATTTGGTTATGATCCAAAGAGGAAAAAGAATAATTATTCCATGATAAAATAGAGTAGAGTAACCATACGTTTTGTTTACATGACATGTATACGTCATATGCCATACAATGGAAATAAAAATCCATGGGACGATTCATGAATTTGTAATAGATCCATGGGGTAGCTGATGAGAGAAGTTGGTGTTGAGAAATAGGAAATTTGAAAGGAATTATTCCTATGGAACCATTGATCGGTCATACCTGTACTGCAATAATATGAATGACTCGCTATTCACTCGGTTTCTGGTCAATAATAAGATTATGTAGGAGAGATGGCCGAGTGGTTCAAGGCGTAGCATTGGAACTGCTATGTAGGCTTTTGTTTACCGAGGGTTCGAATCCCTCTCTTTCCGTTTCTGTTAATTCACCAACGTTACCGACCACAATGTATCAAATCAAATAACAATGGATACCATTATTCCAGCAATAAGACTTTTATTTGATAGAAATTCTCTATTCCAGAAATTCTCTATTCCTAATTACATTACTGCGGTACGTAAAATACAAATATCAGAAAGAGCAAAAAAGAAAAAAAAATCCTACTGCTGATCTATTTGTAATACGTGAATGAGAAAAATGCGGATCAAGGCCCTTACCTTAGATCTATTTACTTCGCCGAAAAGAGGGCAAAATTCTCTGAATCTTTCTTTGTTATTTTCGTTAGGTTCAGTTCAAGTCTGGCGGGAATAATATTCTACGACTAACAACTCATTTATTTTCAAACCGATCCATTTACTATCTATTATTTGATTTACTAATCCTTTATATTGGAATGAGTCAATAGCCAAATGTTTTGGCAATTCCTCGGGGGGGGATGAAGCAATATAATTTTGAATCAGAGCTTTCGATCTTTGTTTATCCTTCGTAGTAATAATATCTCGGGGTTTGCAACGATAACTTGGTATATCCACTATACGACCATTAACTAAAATATGTCTATGGTTAACTAATTGCCTAGCTCCAGGAATGGTTGAAGCCATACCCAATCGAAAAAGGATGTTATCCAAACGCATCTCAAGTAGTTGTAGTAAAACCTGACCCGTTGAACCTTTGGCTTTTCCAGCGATATGTACATATCTAACTAATTGTCGCTCCGTCAGACCATAATGAAAACGCAATTTCTGTTTTTCTTCTAGACGAATACGATATTGCGATCTTTTCCCAGAACGCAATTGGGTTTTAAGATCACTTCCGGATTTAGGTCTTTTACTAGTTAGTCCTGGTAAAGTCCCCAGACGGCGTATTTTTTTGAAACGAGGTCCTCGGTAACGAGACATAAAGACTCCTTTTTTTATTTTATTGAAATTTCATTTTACAGAAGAAATCTTAAATTAAGACTGAACTAAAGAATAAACAAAGCAAAGCTAAATTTACTGAAGTATTACAAAGTAGAATGAAATGAATTCTATTAATATCCGGATTTTTTGTATATGTATATATAGGAAGTTGAGGCTCCGTTTTATGATTTGTTCTGTAGAGATCTAATTGCTCCAATCCATTTTTTATTCATAGTTACAAGTTACCACGACATAATAGATCGGTGATCCAACATTTTTTTTTGAGAAAAGGAGAGATTATCAATCATGGAAAAATCGATAGAGAAAAAAAGCCAGCTATCGGAATCGAACCGATGACCATCGCATTACAAATGCGATGCTCTAACCTCTGAGCTAAGCGGGCTCACATAACAGAAATAGAAATAGTATAACAAATAGAAATAGTGTATAGGAATTCAGGAAACTGCTGGATCTTAGCTTAGCTATTAGCTATTAATTTAATATGAACTATATAATTCATAGTTCTATAGTTATATCTATATCATTATATATATATCATTAGTTATATTGGTTATATCTAATATAACTAATGATATAGAACTAGATATGACTAAATGGAATTAATAGAATTCTATTTTTCTATCTATTTTTCTAATAGATATTTCTCTAATGGAAATATATGACTAATTAGTATATGACTAATTAGTAGAATTTTCATTCTTTACATTAATTAATATTTATACATTCTATTTTTTTTATTTTATGCATTTTATTTATATATTTATACATTTATTTATACATTTATTTATACATTAAATTTTTATTTTAATATTAATTTTAATATTAATATATATATATATTTATTAATGATAATATAAAATTTATAATATAAAATTATAAATTATGATTATAAACTTAATATAATTATAAACTTAATATAAAAAGTATTTATTTCTTAAATTTAAATTAAAGTAAATTAATTAAAGTAAATTAAAGTTAATTTAAATTTAAGTAAATTAAAGTAAAGTAAAGCAGTTATAGCAATAATTATAGCGAGCGGATCGGTCCTAAGAAAAGGATAAGATAAGGATAAAGATACACAATCAAAATTAGAATAAGACATTTTTCTGGTTTCATTCGGAAAAGGAAGAGATAGGACGAAAAAAAAAAGAATGAATATCGACCGTTCCAGTATTCCAAATCACACTGTAAAAAAGAAAGGGAGGGAGAAACATATATATGTGGGATATATCTATCCATATTGAATTGCGGATACATCAATGATAGAATCATTTCTGATTGAAACAAGTTTTATCCAATAGAGATAAACTGATAGAGGATCGCCAAAAAAATCAAATAGCAGCATACACTTTTTCGATATGGGAATCATTATCTAATGAATTCAACGGTTCAAAAATAAATGAAAGAGATGGGTGGAATTCCAACTGGATCTTGGTCTCAAATCAAAGGGGGATATGGCGAAATTGGTAGACGCTACGGACTTGATTGGCTTGAGCCTTGGTATGGAAACCTACTAGGTGGTAACTTCCAAATTCAGAGAAACCCTGGAATTAAAAATGGGCAATCCTGAGCCAAATCTTTATTTTGAAAACAAGAGTTTATAAAACTAGAATAAAAAAGGATAGGTGCAGAGACTCAATGGAAGCTGTTCTAACGAATGGAGTTGACTACGTTGTGTTGGTAGCTGGAATCCCTCTATCGAAATTACAGAAAGGACGGCCCTATATATCTAATACGTACGTATACATACTAACATATCAAACGATTAATCACGACCCGAATCTATCGAATATATATATATGAAAGAAAAAATTCAGAGTTATTGTGAATCCATTCCAATCGAAGTTGAAGGAAAAATCGAACATTCAGTGATCAAATCATTCATTCCAGAGTTTGATAGATCTTTTGAAAAACTGATTAATCGGACGAGAATAAAGAGAGAGTCCCGTTCTACATGTCAATACCGACAACAATGAAATTTATAGTAAGAGGAAAATCCGTCGACTTTAGAAATCGTGAGGGTTCAAGTCCCTCTATCCCCAACAAAAAGTCCATTTTACTTCCTAACTATTTATTTATCCTCTTTTTTTTTTCATCAGTGGTTCAAACAAAATTCACTATCTTTCTTTCTCATTCACTCTACTCTTTCACAAATGGATCCGAAGAGAAATCTTTGGATCTTATCCCAATTTGGATAGATACCTGTACAAATGAACATATATGGGCAAGGAATCTCTATTATTGAATCATTCACAGTCTATATCATTATCCTTACATTTATTAGTATTAGATAAAATTTTTTAATACTTTTTAGTCCCTTTAATTGACATAGATACAAGTACTCTACTAGGATGATGCACGGGAAATGTCGGGATAGCTCAGTTGGTAGAGCAGAGGACTGAAAATCCTCGTGTCACCAGTTCAAATCTGGTTCCTGACATATGAATAATATATCGGATGTATATTTATACAAATTAATCGAGACAGATCGGGATATATATTCGTCAGTTAATAGTCTAGAGCATGATACATACTTATTCATCTAGCGTATAGATATATACCTCCATTTTTAGAGATGGTAAAAAATATATGTATGGTTATGGTAAAGAACTAAAGTGGGATTATGTTCCCCTTTCTTTTTTCTTTCTTTTTTCTTTCTTGTTTGTTCATATTGTGCTTTCTCTCACTCAAAAAGAGTGTTAAGTCTTCAAGTGTTAAGTCTTCATATATATATATCAAATCAAAAAAAAAGTTTTAATTTAAAAAAACTTAAAAAAAGTATAGAGGAATTGAAGGATAGGAATAAACAGGATGCATTTCAGACACAGTACAAATAAAATTCAATCCCTTTTTATTTCGGAATTTCGCATTTTCTTTTATATTTATTCTATTTCTTCACTCTTGCTTACGTTCCGAGGTCTGTCTAAGTGATGTGCGCGGTACAAAGTTCATGGTGCAGAACTCTTTTGATTCATCTTTTGGTTTCTGCTCATACAAAATAGATATGATCTTTTCCAAATTCGGGAATAGCAATGAAGCCTTTTTTAGGCCTATCCATAATACGAATTAGAGTCCAGTTACTCTGTTTCATCTAGAACAGAACGTCAAAATATTCCTTGACTTGAATGAAATCTGGAGTTGTGTCGTATAAGTGAACATTAGTTTCCTTATCATTCAATGAGCATCTTGTATTTCATAGAAATTTGGGGTAATATAGTCCTTACGTAAGGGCCAGCCTATCCAACTTTCAGGCATCAAGATACGTTTAAGGCGTGGATGATTATCATAAGAGATTCCCAACATATCATAAGATTCGCGTTCTTGAAAATCAGCACTTTTCCAAATCCAGAAAACAGACGAGATTCTAGGATTACTCCTTGGGACAAATACTTTTATGCATACCTCTTCTGGTTTATCTACACCATATTGTATTCTCGTAAGATGATACACACTAGCTAAAAATCCGCCTGGTGCTACATCATAGGCACACTGGGAGCGTAAATAATTGTAA